AAAAAAGAGATTACTGAACTTATTAAACTAACCTATCATTGATGTATTGTTTCATCGATATTAAAATCACGATGTCATTGTCTTGTTCCTGAATGGGCCCTTTCAATTCTTTTAGGTTCATGGTCTACCCCGGGAAAAGATCTGTCCGAATTCTATTTGCACATATAGGACAAATGGCCTCAGTACCATTTTTTTGTTATGACTTCTTTTTTTTGTTAATTTCATGTCTTGCTTTCCCAAAACTATTTGATGTATTCATCATACTATTCCGTTGGTTGGCAATTTGGGATCACTACTATCACTACTAAAGTAATAGTAGGTATAAGAATCATTTATGATACAAGTGGTAATCATACATATATTATATTAACAATTTGTTATCGATTTGGTATTTTCTGAACGGAGCCTGGATACTTTATTTTATCAGTCCAAGTAAACCATAAATTCTTCTAAATTGATAATATTGATCCCCAATATAAAATAAATTGATCTAATTGCACTTCACGCTCCGAATGATTGATTGATGCCTCACTCAATACAATATCTCTTGGGCGAAACAGAGGATATCTCGATCAGGGGAGAGAACGGGTAAATCCCATATGACCCAATATGTCTGACAAGTCGCACTATATGTCAACCCAAACCGCATCTTCCTCTCCAGGACTCCGAAAAGGTACTTTTGGAACACCAATGGGCATTAAATTAAAGAAAAAAATTTAGTACTATACTTCACTTTAATATGGAAACGTAACAATCAATGGTTTATTGTCTTCATCCCTTTTTTCTCTTTATTCTATTTGATACATAGATTGGAAAGTTTATAGAGTAAGACAGAATTAATAAAGAAAAAATTTGAACGAAGAAATCGATCGTTCGAATGATAAACAAGTATCTATCCATTCGTTCCCCAAAAATGGGACCAATCCTCCCATTGCGTATTGGTACTTATCGGGTATAGAATAGATCTGCTTCTCTTTGTTCTTACGAACAAAATTGTTCCGTTATTTTCACGTTATTTTCAATGGAATGGAATAAATATTAATCCTTTCTGATACGGAATCTACTGAAAAGGTTAGGTACATGGTTAGTATATATAGTCTTTTCCAATGCGATAAAATAAAGTGGCATAGTGTATATTTTTCTTTGATAAAGAGGTATTTCCATGGGTTTACCTTGGTATCGTGTTCATACTGTCGTATTGAATGATCCCGGTCGATTGCTTTCTGTTCATATAATGCATACAGCTCTAGTTTCTGGTTGGGCTGGTTCGATGGCTTTATATGAATTAGCGGTTTTTGATCCCTCTGATCCCGTTCTTGATCCGATGTGGAGACAAGGTATGTTCGTTATACCCTTCATGACTCGTTTAGGAATAACCAATTCGTGGGGCGGTTGGAGTATTTCAGGAGGAACTATAACAAATCCGGGTATTTGGAGTTATGAAGGTGTGGCAGGGGCACACATAGTGTTTTCCGGTTTGTGCTTCTTGGCAGCTATCTGGCATTGGGTATATTGGGACCTAGAAATATTCTGTGATGAACGTACGGGAAAACCTTCTTTGGATTTGCCCAAGATCTTTGGAATTCATTTATTTCTATCAGGGGTAGCTTGCTTTGGCTTTGGCGCATTTCATGTAACAGGTTTGTATGGTCCTGGAATATGGGTGTCCGATCCTTATGGACTAACTGGAAAAGTACAATCTGTAAATCCAGCGTGGGGCGCGGAAGGTTTTGATCCTTTTGTTCCGGGAGGAATAGCCTCTCATCATATTGCAGCGGGTACATTGGGCATATTAGCAGGCCTATTCCATCTTAGTGTTCGTCCGCCTCAACGTCTATACAAAGGATTACGTATGGGCAATATTGAAACTGTACTTTCCAGTAGTATCGCTGCTGTTTTTTTTGCAGCTTTTGTTGTTGCTGGAACTATGTGGTATGGTTCAGCAACTACCCCAATCGAATTATTTGGTCCTACTCGTTATCAGTGGGATCAGGGATACTTTCAGCAAGAAATATATCGAAGAGTTAGTGCCGGGCTAGCCGAAAATCTTAGTTTATCGGAAGCTTGGTCTAAAATTCCCGAAAAATTAGCTTTTTATGATTATATTGGTAATAATCCGGCAAAGGGGGGATTATTCAGAGCAGGCTCAATGGACAATGGGGATGGAATTGCTGTTGGATGGTTAGGACACCCCGTCTTTAGAGATAAAGAAGGGCGCGAGCTTTTTGTACGTCGTATGCCTACTTTTTTTGAAACATTTCCGGTAGTTTTGGTAGATGAAGACGGAATTGTGAGAGCTGATGTTCCTTTTAGAAGGGCAGAATCAAAGTATAGTGTTGAACAAGTAGGTGTTACTGTGGAGTTCTATGGTGGCGAACTTAATGGAGTAAGTTATTCTGATCCTGCTACTGTGAAAAAATATGCTAGACGTGCCCAATTAGGTGAAATTTTTGAATTAGATCGGGCTACTTTGAAATCCGATGGTGTTTTTCGTAGCAGTCCAAGGGGTTGGTTCACTTTTGGGCATGCTACGTTTGCTTTGCTCTTCTTTTTCGGACACATTTGGCATGGCGCTAGAACCTTGTTCAGAGATGTTTTTGCTGGTATTGATCCAGATTTGGATGCTCAAGTGGAATTTGGAACATTCCAAAAACTTGGAGATCCAACTACAAGGAGACAAGTAGTCTGATACGACATTGTTGTGGTATCTTTCGCCTCTATTTTTTTTTATTGACATTGGGTATCAGAGAAATCTTGACTTGAATCACCATCTTTTCTTTGACTTTTTTCTTTCTTTATATGATATGGTAAATGATCCCAAATGAATAGGTGTGGAAGCTATAATTGTAAACCACGATCGAATCCATGGAAGCATTGGTTTATACATTCCTTTTAGTCTCGACTTTAGGGATAATTTTTTTCGCTATCTTTTTTCGAGAACCACCTAAGGTTCCGACTAAAAAAATGAAATAACCTTTCGAAATAATTTAATTGAAGTAATGAGCCTCCCAATACGGGAGGCTCATTACTTCAACTAGTCCCCGTGTTCTTCGAATGGATCTCTTAGTTGTTGAGAGGGTTGCCCAAAAGCGGTATATAAGGCGTACCCAGTAAAGCTTACAAGTAAACCAGATATGGAGATGGCGACTAGGGTTGCTGTTTCCATTTTTAGATAATTTCAAGATCACAATGGATCTACGATAAGATCGTTTATTTACAACTACAACGGAATAGTATACAAAGTCAACAGATCTCAACCAATCATTAAATAGGATTTATGGCTACACAAACCGTTGAGGATAGTTCTAGATCTGGGCCAAGACGAACTACTGTAGGGGATTTATTGAAACCATTGAATTCGGAATATGGTAAAGTAGCTCCGGGATGGGGGACTACACCACTTATGGGGGTCGCAATGGCTCTATTTGCGATATTCCTATCTATTATTTTGGAAATTTATAATTCTTCCGTTTTACTGGATGGAATTTCAATGAGTTAGGTTTATAAGAACTATGAAGTCCTAGTCTTTCAATCAAAGAAAAAATTACTTTTGACTTGGATTTCTAGACCATTCTATTCTGGTAGTTCGACCGTGGAATTTATTTGTTTCGGTATTTCCGGAATATGAGTGTGTGACTTGTTATAATTGATCCTATTGATAATACATAGAATGGACCTGTTATCTCTATCAAGATGATTCTACCTCGTCGGATATTTATTCTAGTATCTGGAGCACGGAATATATAGAATAGATCAAGAAAAGAAATATTTGAACTATGATTCATACCTACTATTTATTCAGACCTCGCAACCGGACTCAAAAAAAAATTCAAATAGGTATTTCCTAAATCAAACGAATTTTATTCCTTCAGATTTATTTTGACCGAAGGATAACTCTTTCTCTAGATTTTGTTGAGTCATTACATCCATTCATTCAATAAGTGATCATCAAAGGTTCTTACTCGGAGAACCTTTGAGTTTAGCTTGAGGCTAAATCATCGTGGTTCTAGTATGAATCTGAGGTTTCAATTGATTCATAGGGTCTCAACAAGAGAATTCCTATCAATAGTAAAACAAGAGTAAATCCGCAGTACGCACAAAAAAAAACAATAAATCAAATAACAAATAAAAAATAGGGAAGAGAAGATTCAAGAGGCCTGTAACGATCAACATAAAGAAAGACAGATGAGCCAACTTGATATTTTTTGGCATTATCATCACAAAGAAGAGATTCCGGATTTTTGTTACTTCGTATCTTCGAGGCAAATCGAATCAAGTGGTTAATGAAGTTTTTCACTTTCTATTATATATCCGTTGAAATCAGTATTTGTGTGTTTCCGCTTGAGCCGTACGAGATGAAATTCTCATATACGGTTCTCAGAGGGGGAGTTCCATTGGGTTACCTATCTCAATAAAGTATATGATTGGTTTGAGGAACGTCTTGAGATTCAGGCGATTGCAGATGATATAACTAGTAAATATGTTCCTCCTCATGTCAACATATTTTATTGTTTAGGGGGGATCACACTTACTTGTTTTCTAGTACAAGTAGCTACGGGTTTTGCTATGACTTTTTACTATCGTCCAACCGTTACAGAGGCTTTTTCCTCTGTTCAATACATCATGACTGAGGCCAACTTTGGTTGGTTAATCCGATCAGTTCATCGATGGTCAGCAAGTATGATGGTTCTCATGATGATCCTGCACGTATTTCGTGTGTATCTCACAGGTGGATTTAAAAAACCTCGCGAATTAACTTGGGTTACGGGTGTGGTTTTGGCTGTATTGACTGCATCTTTTGGTGTAACTGGTTATTCCTTACCTCGGGACCAAATTGGTTATTGGGCAGTAAAAATCGTGACAGGCGTACCTGAAGCTATTCCTGTAATAGGATCACCTTTAGTAGAGTTATTACGTGGAAGTGCTAGTGTGGGCCAATCCACTTTAACTCGTTTTTATAGTTTACACACTTTTGTATTGCCTCTCCTTACTGCCGTATT